TTGTTATTTTTACACGTATGTTAGGACGTACATGATCTAAATAAGAGTTTGTTTAACACCTATGTCTGCATGAAAATTAATCAAATTGGTGTGGTTTTATACTCGTTGTTGTGTAAATTAGCTAATATTACTTTATGCGTAGGTCCGGACATGCCTATAAAGCTAGATTTAGTATATATATTATATATTATACATTATATACATTATATACATTATATATTATATATATTATATATATTATATATATTATATATTAATTAAATTTGAATAATTAAATATGTTTGTTTAACTAAGTTATATGTTTGTCATGCTATATACACGTATATTTAGTGGAAAAGTAAACATATCCTGGGGTTTTGTCTGTTTCCGGGGGGTTTTCAGATATACAAGAATCTCAGTGATATGGGGGGGTAGGGGGGGTTTAACGCGCAAAAAACCCGGGGGGCATATAAGAGGATATTTAGTAGGAAAAATGCATGTGTATGCTCTTGACATCAGTTATGCAACTCTTCAAGGAATGACTCTTAACATTGATACTATCATCCTCTCGTGCAAGGAAATGTTCAACCTTATTTTTATTTACCGTGTGCACTCTGAAATGCAAAATGAAAGGAAATAAAAAAAAGAGAACCCCTTACCCGCTGGAAAGAACGCCCGGCATGCTGGGTAACGAGTCAACTGTTTGACACCATTAACTTATGCCAGCGTCAAGGAAAGTATGGGGAATGATTCCAATTAATGGCCCTGAAATAGGAACCAAATGCCAGGAATAGTTCACTAAGTGTAACCCCCACGATAGTTGTCCCTCACCTTCAATAAGAGTATGCCTACAGGAATCAACCGATGGTCGGTTCTTACTACATTAAATATTTGTGTTTTGGCGGGATGCTGTGTATCTTGGTGTATATGGTTACTATAAATTAATGTTGAATTTACATATATGTCTCTAATTCATACATATTATGTACTTGAATACATAACTAAAATATATATATGTGATTATTGAGTACATACAAGAAAAATATGAACAAAGAATAGTTTAAGTAGAATCTCGGCTTTGGGGGCCGGGGGTAGGGGTGGAATTCCCTTTTCTTTGAAGCAGAAGGGGGGAGTTGAACCCCCGCCGTCCGGCTTACAAGGCCGGCGCTCTGAACGCTGAGCTACAAGTGCGTTATAGTTTAATAATTTTGTTTTCAATTCATCCGGTTAGTGGTATAAATACTAGGAAGATCAGGAAGTAGATGATTGATGCAATTTGGCCAATGATAATGAAGGGGTGTTCAACAGGCATACCTCCAATTCAGGTGAGAATCAGGACATCTGCGATTAGTAGTCAGAATAAGAGTTGTGACAGGGGTCGGAAGGTTAGGGATCGTTGTTTAGATGTGTGAAGGATGGGGACTAGAAGGAGGATGAGAATTGAAAATAAAAGAGCCAGTACTCCTCCTAGTTTGTTGGGAATTGATCGTAAAATGGCGTATGCGAATAGGAAGTACCACTCAGGCTTGATGTGAGGTGGGGTTACTAAGGGGTTTGCAGGTGAGAAGTTGTCGGGGTCACCTAAAAGGTTAGGAGAAAATAGTGCTAATAAAATAAGTGAAATAAGGAGAACAGCGAATCCTAATAGGTCTTTTAGGGAGAAATAAGGATGAAATGAGATTTTGTCAGCGTTTGGGTTTAGCCCGAGGGGGTTGTTTGATCCTGTTTCGTGTAGAAAAATTAGGTGCACGAAAGTTGCGGCGGCAATAATGAATGGAAGGATAAAGTGGAAAGCAAAGAATCGGGTTAGGGTAGCATTGTCGACTGAGAAGCCCCCTCAGATTCATTGTACTAAAGAGTTTCCAATATAAGGAACTGCTGATAATAGGTTGGTAATGACGGTTGCCCCTCAGAATGACATTTGGCCTCATGGGAGGACGTATCCGACGAAGGCAGTCATTATAACTAGGAGAAGAAGGACTACTCCAACATTTCATGTTTCTTTGTAAAGGTATGACCCATAATAAAGTCCTCGACCAATGTGGGCATAAAGGCAGATAAAGAAGAAAGATGCACCATTGGCATGTATGTTTCGGATTAGTCAGCCGTAGTTTACATCTCGGCAGATGTGGGCTACGGATGAAAAGGCTGTGGCGGTGTCAGGTGTGTAGTGTATGGCTAAGAATAATCCAGTAAGGATTTGGGCTATTAAGCAAAGTCCTAGTAGTGAGCCAAAGTTTCATCAGGCAGAGATGTTAATAGGTGCTGGGAGGTCTACTAGTGCGTCGTTTGCAATTTTTATAAGTGGGTGGGATTTTCGGATGTGGGTCATAATGGGGTGAATTATTAAGCGGGATACTTATTACAATGCGGGGGGGGGGGGCTGAGTGTTATGTTTGAGTAAATAGAGTATAACTGAAGTTATAATAATAATTGGCAAAGAATTGAGTGTTCCTGTAGTAGAATTACAACGGTGATTTTTCAAGTCATTAGTCTTGGTTAAAGCCCAGGCAGGAAATATGAATTACATTATGTTTTGTCTTTTATTGGGATTAGTATTAGGTGTAATGGCGGTTGCTTCTAATCCATCGCCTTATTTTGCTGCTCTGGGTTTGGTCATGGTTGCAGGGATGGCTTGTGGAGTTATAACTAGTCAGGGTGGGTTATTTCTGGCTTTGATTTTATTTTTAATTTATTTGGGGGGGATGTTAGTGGTGTTTGCATATTCAGCAGCTCTGGCTGCTGAACTTTACCCGGAGAGTTGGATGAGTTGGCCTGTTGCTGGTCTTGTAATGTTGTATTTGTCTGTTTTAGTTTATGTACTGGGAGGGGTGTATGGGTGATGGTATGAAGTTGCTCCTTCGACTGTTGAGGAATATTGTGATTTTAGTGTTCTTCGTGGGGATGTGGGGGGAGTAGCACTAATATATTCGGGCGGAGGCGGAATGTTAATTTTAGGGGGCTGGGTACTTTTACTCACTTTGTTTGTTGTGTTGGAGTTGACTCGTGGATTGAGTCGGGGAGTTCTTCGGGCGGTTTAGTGATAGTAGAAAAATATTGTTAGGACGATTGTAAAGAAAAATATGGTGAGGTATGTTTTGATTTTACCTTGCTGAATGTTGCTTATTGTTTTTACGAGGGGCAAGGTAAAGCTGGTTGTTGTTTTAGGGGCTAATTTTTCTAATCAGATTTGGTCAATTAGTTGGCTAGCAATAGTTTGGCCTAGGTTTAGTATTGATTTTGGGTTTATTCGATGAAAAAATGTTTGGAAATATCCCAGAAGGGTAAAGAATTTGATGGAGGAATATTTTAGGTTAGGAGGTGAGGTTGGAAGGGGATTATTATTTGTTCGTGATATGAGGATTAGGGCAGTGAATAGTCCAATAATTGTAATTATTAGGGCGGCTAGTTTAATATAAAGGGGTATTGTCATTACTGATGTTTTAAGTCCGGGGAGATAGGATGTAATTAAAAAACCTGCGATAATACTTCCGTATGCAAGTCGTTTAATAGGGTTAATGTTTGAAGGATCGTTTTCATTAATGGGGGATAATGGGAGGGATTGGGGATGGTTTATAGAAACGTGGTAAATGATTCGTATACTGTAGACAGCGGTGAAAATGGTGGCTAAAAGGGTGAGTCCTAGGGCGCAGGCGTTTACGTGGGAATTATTGATTGTCTCAATAATGGCGTCTTTTGAGAAGAATCCTGCTAAAAAAGGTGTTCCTATTAGGGCAAGAGACCCCAATGTTAAAGAAGACGAGGTGGTAGGGGTTAATCGGTGTATGGATCCCATTTTTCGGATATCTTGTTCATCATTTAGGCTGTGGATAATTGATCCGGCACAGAGGAATAATATTGCTTTGAAAAAGGCGTGTGTACAAATATGGAGAAAGGCGAGATCTGGGCGGCCAAGTCCAATTGTAACTATTATAAGGCCTAGTTGGCTAGATGTAGAGAATGCGATGATTTTTTTGATATCATTTTGGGCTAGTGCAGAGACTGAGGTGAAAAAGGTTGTGAGGGCTCCAAGTCAAAGGCAGATGGTTAATGTAATTGGGGTTTCTTGAAGTAAGGGACTGAATCGGATAAGTAAAAAGATACCGGCTACAACCATAGTACTTGAGTGTAGTAGTGCTGAGACGGGTGTGGGACCTTCCATTGCGGCGGGGAGTCAGGGGTGAAAACCAATTTGGGCGGATTTTCCGCTGGCAGCTAGAATTAATCCTAGTAGGGGGATGGTGATGTCATAATAGTTGGCGCAGGCTTGTAAGTGGGGGAGTTCTCATGTGTTTAGGTAGATTGCTGTTCATGCTATAGTTAGGATTATCCCAACATCTGCAATACGATTATAGAGGACTGCCTGTAGGGCTGATGCATTTGCGTTTGTACGGGAATGTCATCAGCTGATGAGAAGGAATGAGAGGATTCCAACCCCTTCTCAGCCAATAAAGACTTGTCACATATTATTAGCGGTTACAAGAATGATTATTGAGATTAGGAATACTAAGAGGTAATAAAAGAATCGGGTTTTATTTAATTCTTGGGCTATGTAAGATGAAGAGAATTCAAGAATTGACCAGGTTACGTATAATGCAATAGGGACAAATATAATAGTGTAAGTGTCGAATGTTAATGACAGGTTGATGTCAAAGTTGTTGATGGAAATTCAGTGATGTTTTGTTGTGGTTGTTTCTGTGCCGATGAAGAAATGTAGAATAAGTGGGAGGAGGCTAATTTTGCTAGTGAGCTTTACTGATCGAATTATGTTTTCTTGGGCTTGTTTGTCTGATTGAAAAAGATTTATAAGTCCTCGAGCAAGGGGGGCAGCTAAAATAACAATAATTAATAATAATCACGTTGATATTATAAGGGGCAGGTGTTGTTTAAAGAATAGGAATAAAAATTCATTTAGATCCATGTAAGCTTTCCCTTGGATTTGCACCAAGAGTTTTTGGTTCCTAAGACCAACGGATGAGCTGTTATCCTTTGAAAGCAGTAAATTTGAGTGAGCCGTAGAATTCAACTATGGGGGCAAAGATTAGCAGTCTTTGTTGCTGCAAGCCTCTCTCGGTGGATAAATGGATTTTAACCTTTATTTTTAGAATCACAATCTAATGTTTTAATTAAACTATATCTACAGCTTGTTCATCCTCAGATTAGTTCTGGCTTTAATATTAATAGAAGCAGTGGGATAATGTGGAGAATTATTAGTAAGTGTTCTCGTGAATAGTTGGGGGTGAGGTTGGTGATATGGAGCGGGAGAATGCCTCGTTGGGTTATTAAGAACATATAGAGAGAATATGCGGCTGTAATTACTGTTCCTGCCCCTGTAAGAATTAATGTTCAGGGACATCAATTGAATAAGGAGGTAATAATAGTGAGTTCCCCCATGAGGTTAGGCAGTGGAGGAAGGGCAAGGTTGGCAAGAGAGGCGGTAAGTCATCAGGCTGTTATTAAGGGAAGAGCTGTGTTAAGCCCTCGGGCTAAAATTATGGTTCGACTGTGGGTTCGTTCATAAACGGAGTTTGCCAAGCAGAAAAGAAGGGAAGATGTTAAACCATGTGCGATTATGAGAATAATTGCCCCGGCAAAGCTTAGTGGTGTTTGGATAAGAATAGCTGCTGCAACAAGGCCTATGTGGCTTACTGAGGAATAGGCGATTAGGGATTTTAGGTCAGCTTGACGTAAGCAGATTGAACTTGTTATAACAACCCCTCAAAGGGCAAAAATAATAAATGGGTAGGCTAATTCTTTAGATACAGGTTGTAGGATTACTGTAATTCGCATTATACCGTACCCACCTAGCTTTAGCAAGACGGCGGCAAGGATTATTGACCCTGCAATTGGGGCTTCAACGTGTGCCTTTGGCAATCAAAGATGGACCCCATAGAGAGGTATTTTTACTAAAAAGGCTAATATGCAAGCAACTCATCATAATTTATCAGCGTAAAGAGGAAGCTGGGGTGATGCATTAAATTGAAGGATGAGTAGGGAGAGGGTGCTTATATTGTTGTAAAGAACTAAAAGGGCGATTAGAAGTGGGAGTGAACCTGCAAGAGTATAGAATAGGAAGTAAGTGCCTGCATTAAGTCGTTCTGTTTGGTTGCCTCAGCGGGTAATAATAATTAAGGTAGGGATTAAAGTAGCCTCAAATATAATGTAAAATATAATAATCTCGGTAGCGCTGAAGGCAAGAATGAGGAATACTTGCAGAGATGTAAGTAAAATAATGAACATTCGTTGTCGATTAATAGGTTCTTCTTGCGTGTGGTGTTGGCTTGCAAGGATTATTAGAGGGAGAAGTCAGCAAGTTAAAATTAGAAGGGGGGTTGATAGCAGGTCTGTTGCTATAAATGTATTTATAAATGATCAGCCTGAGTTTATTGGGGTTTTAAGTCAGACAAGGCTAATTAATGCGACAATAAAACTGTTGATTAGGGCTGTTGATCAAAGGTTTTTAGCTGGTGTAAATCAGATTGTGGGGATTAATATAATAGTAGGGACAAGAACTTTTAGCATTGAAGTAGGTTTAGGTTTTGTAAACGGTCACTGCCGTGTGTGCGAGCAGTAGCAACTAGTAGTGCTAGGCCTGCGCTGGCTTCGCAAGCTGAGAAGGCTAGTAGAATTATGGGTGTGGCAGAAAAATTGGTGGAATTTAATTGAAGGGTTCATAATGCCAAGGCAATGAATAGTGAGAGTATTATTCCTTCTAGGCAGAGAAGTGCTGAGAGAAGATGGGTTCGGTGAAATGCCAGGCCTGCTAAACCTAGAAGGAAACTTGATGAGAAGGCAAAGTGTGTAGGAGTCATTAGGTAGTTGTGGATTTTAACCCCAAATTTTTGAGCCGAAATCAAATGTTTTTTTAAACTAACTGCCTATTCGGCTCACTCTAGTCCGCCTTGGATTCATTCATAAATTAAGCCTAAGGTAAGTAGTACAAGGATGGTGGATGCTCAGGTAAATGTTAATAGCGGGGATGGAAGTTGAATCCCCCACGGAAGGGGAAGAAGGAGTGCAATTTCTAAGTCGAAAAGAAGAAATAAGATTGCAACTAGAAAAAATCGAAGTGAAAATGGTAATCGGGCTGACCCTAGGGGGTCAAATCCGCACTCATATGGTGAGAGTTTTTCTTGGTCGGGGGTGGTCTGAGGGAGTCAGAATGAAACGATTGCTAAAATAATAGAAATAGTGGCAGAAATTAAGATTATAATTGTGATTGGGTTTATTATCTTTCCTTGGATTTTAACCAAGACTAGGTGATTGGAAGTCACTTATACTAACGTTTAATACTAGAAAGATTAAGATCCCCATCAGTAGATAGAGACGTAAAGGAATAGTCAAACGACGTCTACAAAATGTCAGTACCATGCGGCCGCTTCGAAACCGAAATGATGTTCGGATGTAAAGTGGTATTTGATTTGTCGTAGTAAGCATACTGCTAAGAATGTTGAACCAATAATTACGTGTAAGCCATGGAATCCTGTGGCTACAAAAAAGGTTGAGCCATAAACTCCGTCTGCAATTGTAAAGGGGGCTTCATAATATTCTAGGGCTTGAAGGAATGTAAAGTAGAAGCCTAGAAGGATTGTTAGGGCTAGGGATTGAATGGCTTGTTTACGGTGTCCCTCTATAATACTGTGGTGGGCCCAGGTTACTGTTACACCTGAGGCCAGAAGAACTGCTGTGTTAAGTAGTGGAACTTCAAATGGGTCAAGAGTGGAGATGCCTGTGGGGGGCCAGCATCCTCCTAATTCGGGTGTGGGGGCTAGACTGGAGTGGTAAAAAGCTCAGAAAAACCCAAGGAAAAAGAATACTTCAGAGGTGATAAATAAGATTATTCCGTAGCGAAGACCTTTTTGAACAGGAGGAGTGTGGTGACCTTGGAATGTTCCCTCTCGAACAATATCCCGTCATCATTGGTATATAGTTAAGAGAAGAAGAATAGTCCCAAGTGTAATTAACACTAAGGTGTTAAAGTGTATTCATATTGCTAAACCGCATGTTATTAGTAAGGCGGCTACTGCACCTGTGAGGGGTCATGGGCTAGGGTCTACTATATGGAAGGCGTGTGCTTGGTGGGCCATTATACATTTTCTTGGAGGTAAAGACTTAGAAGAAGTACAAATACGTATGCTTGAATTATAGCCACGGCTACTTCTAATAATGTAAGAAGGAATAGGAGCGTTGAGGTTAAAAGTGCAATTGTAGGTATTTGGGGGAGTAGAATAAAGCTGGCGGTGGAGATTAATTGAATTAATAAGTGGCCTGCTGTGAGGTTAGCTGTAAGTCGTACCCCGAGGGCTAATGGTCGAATAAATAAGCTAATTGTTTCAATAATAATAAGTACGGGGATAAGAAGGGTGGGGGTTCCTTCAGGTAATAAGTGGCCTAAGGCGAGGGTTGGTTGGTCTCGCATTCCTAAAATTACAGTTGCAAGTCAAAGGGGGGTAGCAAATGCTATATTTAATGAGAGTTGTGTAGTAGGGGTGAAGGTGTAAGGAAGAAGGCCTAATATATTTAGTGTAATTAAGAAGATTATAAGGGAAGTTAAGAGAGCTGCTCATTTGTGACCTTTAAGGTTAATGGGTTGGAAGATTTGTGAAGTAAAATTTTTAATTGATCAGCTTTGAATAGTTAATAGGCGATTATTAATTCAGCGGGTTGAAGGTTGGGGGTAAATTACTCAAGGAATAGTTAGGGCCAGCATAATTAGGGGAATCCCCAGATATGTGGGACTTATAAATTGGTCGAAAAGGGTTAGTGTCATTGTCAGTTTCAGGGGTGTGTTTGGGATTTATGTTTTTTGTTTGTCTCTGCCTCATTTGGAAAGGTGTGGGCTAGAAGTTTTGGGGGAATAAAAATTAGAAATGAGGATCATGATAGGACTAAGATAAAAAGTCAAGGTGATGGGTCTAGTTGAGGCATTTAGTATCGCTGCGGGTAGTTGGGGGTTACCAAATTTTAGCTTAAAAGGCTAACGCTTATTCCCATTTTAGCTTCACCAGCGAGGCATCTTCCTGTATTAGAGATGATCAATTTTCAAAGTACTCAAGTGGAATCGCTTCAACTACAATAGGTATAAAGCTGTGGTTTGCTCCGCAGATTTCTGAGCATTGTCCGTAAAAAATCCCAGGTCGGGATGTTATGAATGTTGTTTGGTTTAATCGACCGGGAACTGCATCTATTTTAACACCTAGGGTGGGTACAGTTCAAGAATGTAAAACATCTTCTGCGGTTACTAAGACTCGAATTGGGGAATCAACTGGAATTACTATCCGGTGGTCGGCTTCTAGCAGGCGAAATTGGCCAGGAGTGAGGTCTGATGTGGGGACTATGTATGAATCAAAACCAAGATCTTCAAAGTCGGTATATTCATAACTTCAGTATCATTGGTGACCTACGGCTTTAATTGTCAGATGGGGGTCATTAATCTCATCTATAAGGTAGAGGATGCGAAGAGATGGGAGGGCAATGAGGACCAAGGTTAGGGCGGGGAGAAGTGTTCAAATAATTTCAATTAATTGGGAGTCTAAGATGTATTTGTCAGTTATTTTAGTAGTAACCATGGCTAGAATAATATAAAGCACTAGTGCACTAATTAAAAAGACAATTATTAGTGCGTGATCATGAAAATGGAGGAGTTCTTCTATTAGTGGGGATGTTGCGTCTTGGAAGCCAAATTGGGAGGGGTAGGACATACTGATGAGGCATGTAGGAATTGAACCTACAGTTTTACCTCGACAAGGTAATGTAGTACGATTATACTAATGCTTCATGAAGAAGGTGACAGAGTGGAAGTGTGTCTGGCTTGAAATCAGATTACGGGGGTTCGATTCCCTCCTTTCTCGTTTAAGTATATTATTTAGTTTTGTTGAACTTGAACGAATGCGGGTTCTTCAAATGTGTGGTAAGGTGGAGGACATCCGTGTAGTCATTCTACATTTGTTGTGGTAAGTTCTACTGTTAAAACTTCACGTTTAGCAGCAAAGGCTTCTCAGATAATAAATAAAAATATAATTACTGCAATAAGAGAGACTAAGGAGCCAATTGAGGAAACTGTATTTCAGAGGGTGTAAGCGTCTGGGTAGTCAGAGTAGCGTCGTGGCATTCCGGCCAGACCTAGGAAGTGTTGGGGGAAGAACGTAAGATTTACCCCAGCAAATATAACTCCGAAGTGGATTTTTGTTCATGTTTCATGAAGCGTATATCCTGAGAAAAGTGGGAATCAGTGTACGAAGGCAGCAACGATAGCAAAGACAGCTCCTATTGAGAGTACGTAGTGGAAATGGGCAACAACGTAGTATGTGTCGTGAAGGACGATGTCTAAGGAGGAGTTGGCTAGGATAATCCCGGTTAGGCCTCCTACTGTAAATAAGAAGATAAAGCCAAGAGCCCATAAAAGAGGTGTCTCTCACTTAATGTTGCCTCCGTGTAGTGTTGCCAATCAGCTAAATACTTTAACACCTGTAGGAATGGCAATAATTATGGTGGCAGATGTAAAATAGGCACGGGTATCAACGTCCATACCCACTGTAAATATGTGATGGGCTCATACAATGAAGCCTAAAAGGCCAATGGCTATTATAGCTCAGACCATTCCCATGTAGCCAAAAGGTTCTTTTTTACCAGCATAGTATGCGACAATGTGAGAAATTATTCCAAATCCTGGGAGAATTAAAATATAAACTTCGGGGTGCCCAAAGAATCAAAATAAATGTTGGTAAAGAATGGGGTCTCCTCCCCCTGCGGGGTCAAAGAAAGTTGTGTTTAGGTTACGATCCGTGAGTAATATAGTGATGCCGGCTGCAAGTACAGGAAGTGATAGAAGCAGTAGGACGGCAGTAACTAGGACGGCCCATACAAACAAAGGAGTTTGGTATTGGGAAATAGCTGGGGGTTTTATATTAATAATTGTTGTAATAAAATTAATGGCCCCCAGGATTGATGAAATCCCTGCTAAGTGCAGGGAGAAAATGGTTAAATCAACGGATGCTCCAGCATGGGCGAGGTTCCCTGATAAAGGGGGGTAAACGGTTCAGCCTGTTCCTGCCCCAGCCTCTACACCAGAGGAGGCTAGCAGAAGGAGGAATGATGGGGGTAGAAGTCAGAAACTTATATTATTTATTCGGGGAAAGGCCATATCGGGTGCGCCAATCATTAGGGGTACGAGTCAGTTTCCGAAGCCTCCAATTATAATTGGTATGACTATGAAGAAAATCATGACAAAGGCATGTGCTGTCACAATTACATTATAAATTTGATCATCACCGAGCAGGGAGCCAGGTTGACTTAATTCTGCTCGAATTAGTAGACTTAAAGCAGTTCCTACTATTCCGGCTCAAGCACCAAAAATTAAATAGAGGGTGCCGATATCTTTATGATTAGTTGAGAAAAATCAGCGTGTGATTGCCACAGGTAGGATGGCTGAGTTAGGCGGTGGATTGTAGTCCCATATACAGAGGTTTAAGCCCTCTTCTTACCAAGCTTCGAGGTGTAATTACATATTGGATTGCAAATCCGAAGACGCAGACTAATTATCTGCCGGGGCTTTATCCCGCCTATTTTCAAAATTAGGCGGGGAAAGGTAGACGAATGCCCGCTGGTTTAGGCGTTCAGCTGTTAACTGAAAGTATGTAGGATCGAGGCCTGCTCGTCTAGTAAGGCTTTATCTTAATTAAAGTGTCTGCTTTGCATGTAGAAGATGTGAGTTAGTGTCTCGCAAGTCTTAGGCAAGGATTGGAAGATTTTCACTTCCTCTTGGGGCTTTGAAGGTCCCTGGTCTCAATTATCCTAAATCCTTGGGCGAGTTATAGGTGTAGTAATGAAATTGTCGCGGGGGTGATTGGAAGAAGGAGTATTGTTGCTGAAATTGAAAGGGCCAGGGGGAGTGTAAATGAAGGGATAGGTTGGAGGCGTCATGGTGTTGAGCCAGTGGGATTATTGGGGGATATTGTGAGGGTTAAAGCATATGAAAGTCGAAGATAAAAATATAGGCTTAGGAGGGCGGTTAGGGCGGTCAAGGTGGCTATGGCGATTAGTCCCTGTTTTGATAATTCTTGTAGGATGAGTCATTTTGGTATAAAGCCAGTTAGTGGGGGAAGTCCTCCTAGAGAAAGTAGAATTAGGGGAGTAAGACATGTTAGGGTTGGTACTTTAGTTGATGAAGTTGTAAGTGCATTAATATTGGTTGATTTGTTTAATTTAAATGTTAGGAATGCAGGGAATGTTATAATAAGGTACAGTAAAATGGTTAATAAGGCTAGGGAGGGGGAGAACTGGATTACTAGTACTATTCAGCCTAGATGGGCAATAGATGAGTAGGCGAGAATTTTTCGTAGTTGGGTTTGGTTGAGCCCGCCTCATCCCCCAATTAGGGTAGATAATAGTGCTAAGATTATAATTATGGTTGAATTGTTTGCGTAGATTTGGAGCATTAATGAAAAGGGGGCTAATTTTTGCCATGTAGATAAAATTAGTCCTGTTGTTAAATTTAATCCTTGAAGAATTTCAGGGAGTCACCCGTGAAGTGGTGCTAGGCCAAGTTTGAGGGCTAGTGCAAGGGTAATTAGGGCAGAGGGCAGGGGATGAGAGATTTGTTGAATTTCTCATTGATTAGTAATTCAGGCGTTGGAGATGCTCGCAAATAGTAGTATGGCAGCGGCGGTTGCTTGAATAAGAAAATATTTAATGGTTGCTTCAATTGCTCGTGGGTGGTGATGTTGAGTTATAAGGGGGATAATGGCGAGAGTGTTAATTTCAAGTCCTATTCAGGCGAGGAGTCAGTGTGAGCTTAAAAATGTGATTAGGGTTCCTGACATTATTCCTGTGGCTAGAATAATGAGGGTATGCGGGTTCATTAGTAAAGGAAGGATTTTAACCAACATTTTTGGGGTATGGGCCCAAAAGCTTTATTAGCTGACTTTACTAGGAAGTGGTGTAGTGGAAGCACTGAGAGTTTTGATCTCTTCAGGTAGGGTTCAAGTCCCTTCTTTCTAAGAGTTGAAGGGAATTTAACCCTTATAATTCACTCTATCAAAGTGACCCTTTGTTTCAGGCACAACTCCAGGTTTATTGAATAGGGGGCACTCCAGAAAATGCAATTGGAAGTGCAAGTTGTCAAATGATCAGGGCGAGGGTTAGTGGAAGGAAATTTTTTCAGATTAGGTGTATAAGTTGGTCATATCGGAATCGAGGATATGAGGCACGAACTCAGAGGAATAGGCCTGAAAGTAAGGCTACTTTAATTATTATTTTAATTGTAGAAAATTCAGGTATAATGTAAGATAGGGATGTTCCTAAAAATAGGACGGTGGAGAGGGTGTTTATAAGTAGGATGTTAGCGTATTCTGCCAGGAAGAATAGGGCAAACGGGCCTCCAGCATATTCTACATTGAATCCTGAGACTAGTTCAGACTCCCCCTCAGTTAAGTCGAACGGGGCTCGGTTGGTTTCTGCAAGTGTAGAGGTGTACCATATTGCTGCTAGGGGTCAAATGGGTAAAACTAGTCATATAGCTTCTTGTGCTGTGCTAAAGATTTGTAGGGTAAATCCTCCAGTGAGGATAATAGCATTTAGTACAATTAGTCCTAGACTAACTTCATAGGAGATAGTTTGGGCTACAGCCCGCAGGGCTCCAATTAGGGCGTATTTGGAATTTGATGCTCAGCCCGAGCCTAAAATTGAATATACTGCTAGGCTAGATAGAGCAAGAATAAATAGAATGCCAAGGTTAAGATCTGCTAATGAGTGTGGAAGGGGCATGGGCATTCATAGTGTTAGAGCAAGTGTTAGTGCCAGAACGGGTGTGAGAAGAAATAGGAGGGGTAGTGATGTAGAAGGCTTAATTGGTTCTTTTGTAAAAAGTTTTAGTCCGTCAGCAATGGGCTGGAGGAGCCCGTAGGGTCCTACGATATTAGGACCTTTTCGTAGTTGTATATATCCTAACACTTTTCGTTCGATTAGAGTTAGCAGGGCTACGGCTAAAAGGACAAAAATGATTGTGATAAGGGGGTTAATAATAGGGAAAATACTGATATAGGGCACAGTTGAGGAGAGGATTTGAACCTCTGTGAGAAGGATTTAAGTCTTTTGCAATTTCCGGGCTCTGCCACCCCAACATGCCGTTGTCATAGGCAAGAGGGTGTGCCCTCTTGTCTATTTTAATTGAATTCAATAGATGGGGGTGAGGCGTGCTTTTAGTATGGGCCTCTTTTTTCTGGTCCTTTCGTACTGAGAAGAATCACTTCATAGATAGAAACTGACCTGGATTACTCCGGTCTGAACTCAGATCACGTAGGACTGTTAATCGTTGAACAAACGAACCCTTAATAGCGGTTGCACCATTAGGATGTCCTGATCCAACATCGAGGTCGTAAACCTCCTTGTCGATAGGGACTCTATAAGGAGATTGCGCTGTTATCCCTAGGGTAACTTGGTTCGTTGATCGGTTTGAATCCGGGTCTGGTAGTCAGAGGTTCTGTTAGTTAGAGCGGTAGCTCTAAGCTTTAAAAGGACATGTGCTTTTATTCTTCATTGGGGGTTTTTTGTTTCCCCGTGGTCGCCCCAACCAAAGACATCAGGGCAGGTGTCAATTGGTTTGGCCCTTTAATTAGGTTGTTTTGACTTGATCTGCTTTTCGTCTAAAGCTCCATAGGGTCTTCTCGTCTTATGGGAGTATCCCCGCTTCTGCACGGGGGGATCAATTTCATTGGCTGGAAAAAGGAGACAGTTAAACCCTCGTCAAGCCATTCATACAGGTCTTTATTTAAAAGACAAGTGATTGCGCTACCTTTGCACGGTTAAGATACCGCGGCCGTTAAAATTAATAATCACAGGGCAGGCAGGACTTCTTATTAGTGGTATGCAAGAAGCGATGTTTTTGGTAAACAGGCGGGGTTTGTGTGTTGCCGAGTTCCTTCTTTTTCTTTTAGCCTAGTCCTTGGGGGCACACCAGTGTGGGGTTAACGGGTTAAGATATAAGTGGTTTTCTGGTAGTTTATTTTTAGTTTATTACCCTCTTTTTTTGGGTCCGTTAAGTTTCGATGGGTGGTCCGTTTCGATTTACACTTGTGCAAGGAGGGGGTCGAGCCCCCCTTATTACTAATTTTAGCATTTATTCTTCCATGATTGCATGGAGAAGTCCGGTAGAACTAGAGGGTTGAGATTAGAATATCAGAATTATAGGCTGGAATAAATATTTGAGCTTTAACGCTTTCTTTTAGGATGGCTGCTTTCAAGCCCACTGTTAAATAAGGCCTTAGTATAAATGTGATCTTTTCCCTTCTATAAAAGTTGTATTTGTTTCAAAGGAGCTGTACCCCCTTTGACTAACTCTTTTAACTTCTTTTAATCTTTAATATAACCTTTGGGTCATTTTGAAAAAAAATTCAAAAGGCTGAACTTCAATTCAGTTCCCGGGCAACCAGCTATGACCAGGTTCGGTAGGTTTATCACCTCTACTCGAAACTCTTCCCACTCTTTTGCCACAGAGACGGGGTTGCCCTACATTAAAGGCTGTTTTGGAGTAGCTCACTTGGTTTCGGGGTGTCAAACTAAAACGCTTTTTGCTTGATGTATTCTAGCTAAACCATGATGCAAAAGGTACGAGGCTTAATCTCTGCTTTTTTAGGCTTTACTGAGTTCTTTCACTTCTCTTTCAGCGTTCCCTTGCGGTACTTTTTCTATAGCTCAACATGTTCTCTTTCTGTCGCCCATACTTGAGGGGAAAAATGGTTTGGTGGTTGTGATTTAGTATGTGTGGGGTTAATAAATATTGGTTTATTGAATTTGTTTGGGTGAGCTAGCTAATGGGCGTCAGAGTGATTCGATTTTCACGAATAATCTTCTTAGTGTAATTAAGATGCTATAAGTGTTTAGCTACACGCTGATTTTATCCAAGTACACCTTCCGGTACACTTACCATGTTACGACTTGTCTCCCCTAATTTTATATTTAACGTATTAGTTATTATAGTGTAGGATTTTGGGGAGAGTGACGGGCGGTGTGTGCGCGCTCTAGTGCCAGTTTCAGTAAGACACTCTATTTTTTACTTACTACTAAATCCTCCTTCTAGTATGTGTTTCAACACACTGTTCGTATGCCCTAAGTGAGGGAATGTAGCCCATCTCTTCCCACCTCATAAGCTACACCTCGACCTGTCGTTTTAGGTTTTACCAGTTTTGCTCACTGCTTATTTTTCACAAAGTAAGCTGACGACGGCGGTATATAGGCTGGAATGCAAGAGGGGGTGAGGTTTAACGGGGAGTATCGGTTATAGGACAGGCTCCTCTAGATGGATGTTGAGCACCGCCAAGTCCTTTGAGTTTAAAGTTTGCACTTGTAGTTCTCAGGCGAATAGCGAGTGTAGTAGGCTATCAAAGTTTAAGGCTGAGCATAGTGGGGTATCTAATCCCAGTTTGTTTCACAGCTTTCGTGGGGTCAGAGGCGATAAAGCTACTTTCGTGATTGGACTTCTTACCCTCGTGTACGTATAACAGTCTTGCGGGCATTTGGCTTTAGTTTATTATTTTCTTAACCACCCTTTACGCCGGGTACTATCAACTTGAGTCTCTTGTATAACCGCGGTGGCTGGCACAAGATTTACCGGCTCTCTTAGCTCTAACTAAATCAAGCTTTCGCTTATTGTTTAATATTTATTACTGCTGGATTCCCTTGGGGGTGTGGCTAAACAAGGTGTCGTGGGCTACGTGGGTGTGCCTGATACCCGCTCCCAACCTACATAAGAAGGTTGTGGGCATTCTCACTGGGGCGCAGATACTTGCATGTATAAGTTGAGGTAAAGCTGATAGTAAAGTTAGGACCAAACTTTTGTGCTTACGAGGTCGTTTTAGGGCCTATCTTAACAACTTCACTGTTATGCTTTGGTTAAGCTACGTTAGC